ATGTGCAATATTGCAATAGTATAATATACACATCAAACAATTTATGAATAACAATCATGTCTGTACATTACGAGTGCGAAAAACACTTCTAGAGCTTTTCCTGTTTCCGGGGGGTTTACAGGAGTCTTAGAGATCTTAGGAGTTTGGGGGGGTAGGGGGGGTTTACGCGCAAAAACCGGGGGTGATAATAGGAAAGTTTGGGGAAAATTAAATATCTGATTAAACTTTATGCTCTTGATATCAGTTATGCAATTCTTCTATCAATATCTAATCACCATTCATACTATTTATTTCATGCAAGGAAAATGTTCAACCTTGTCTGTCATTTCTGTGTGCACTCTGAGATGTCAAATGAAAGGAAAAAAAAAAAGAGAACCCCCCACACGCTGGAGAGAATGCTCGGCATGGTGGGTAACGAGGAGTATGTATTACCACCATTAACTTATGCAAGCGTCGATGAAAGTATGGGGGATTATAACAATTATAGGACCTGAAATAGGAACCAGATGCCAGGAATAATTCACTAAGTGAAACCCCCACAAATATTTGTCCTTGACCTTCAAGAACCGTTAACATTAAGGAATCAACTGATGGTGGGCTCTTACTACATTAAACATGGGTAGTAAATAGGATGGTGGGTACTTGGTATAACTTAACTAGTGAGAGTTGTGGTCGGTCTTAAACTATCGTTCAGTGGACAATAAATCTTTATTGGATGTGTTCAGTTATGGTTTATGTAACCCTTAGTTAAAATGGTTTAAACAAATATGTGGTATATCTGTCTATGTCTTTTAAATGATATGTATTAATATATAGGATATGTTTGATATAAAATAATGGTGATAATACATATATGCACTGCGTTTACATGAAAGGCAGAGCCCGGCAAACAATAGTCTAAATTAGGATCCTAGCTTTGGGAGTTAGGGGCGGGGGTTAAAATCCCCTTTGTTTGAAGCAGTAGGAAGGGCTTTAACCTTCGACGTCCGGTTTACAAGACCGGCGCTCTGGCGCTGAGCTACTAGTGCAGGATCATTCAAGGATTTTGTTTTCTAGTCAGCCGGCGAGAGGGGCGAGGACGAGAAAGAGGAAGAAGTAGAGGAAAGATGCAATTTGCCCAATAATGACGAAGGGGTGTTCAACAGGTATGCCTCCAATTCAGGTGAGGATGGCGACGTTTGCAATTAAGAGTCAGAAGAGGAATTGCGTGATAGGGCGAAATGTTAAGCCTCGTTGTTTAGAGGTGTGGAGCATAGGAATAACTATCAAGACAAGGATTGAGAACAGGAGGGCGAGAACCCCGCCAAGTTTGTTAGGGATTGAGCGGAGGATGGCATAGGCAAATAGGAAGTATCATTCGGGTTTAATATGAGGCGGGGTAACTAAGGGGTTTGCAGGGGTGAAGTTGTCGGGGTCCCCAAGCAGGTTGGGGGAGAAGAGGGCGAGAGAAATGAGGGCGATTAGAAGGATTGCGAAACCTAATAAGTCTTTGTAGGAGAAGTAAGGGTGGAAAGAGACTTTGTCGGCGTCTGAGTTTAGGCCTGTGGGGTTGTTGGAGCCGGTTTCGTGGAGGAAAATAAGGTGTACTATTGTTGCAGCTGCAATAATGAAGGGAAGGAGGAAATGGAAGGCGAAGAAGCGGGTTAAGGTGGCGTTGTCTACGGAAAACCCTCCTCAGATTCACTGGACTAAAGAGTTGCCAATATAAGGGACTGCGGAGAGAAGGTTTGTGATGACAGTGGCGCCTCAGAACGATATTTGACCTCATGGGAGGACATAGCCCACAAAAGCTGTTATCATAGTTAAAAGGAGTAGAATTACTCCAATGTTTCAGGTTTCTTTATAGAGGTAGGAGCCGTAGTACAGGCCTCGGCCGATGTGTAGATAAATACAAATGAAGAAAAAGGATGCGCCGTTAGCGTGCATGTTTCGAATGAGTCAGCCGTAGTTAACATCACGGCAGATGTGGGCAACGGAGGAGAAGGCGGTGGCGATATCGGAGGTGTAGTGTATGGCTAGGAAAAGGCCTGTCAGGATTTGGGCAGCTAGGCAGAGCCCTAGCAGAGAGCCAAAGTTTCATCAAACAGAAATGTTTGAAGGGGCTGGGAGATCAACTAGTGCGTCGTTTGCAATTTTTAGGAGGGGGTGGGTTTTTCGGAGGTTGGCCATTACTGTTTTTGTAGTTGAATAACAACGGTGGTTTTTCAAGTCATTAGTCCTGGTTAAAGTCCTGGCAGAAACTATGGTTTATATTATGTTTATATTTTTACTAGGGCTGGTAGTAGGTCTTGCGGCGGTTGCTTCTAATCCTTCGCCGTATTTTGCGGCGTTAGGGCTGGTTGTGGTAGCAGGTATAGGGTGTGGGGTGTTGGTGGGGCATGGGGGGTCTTTTTTATCTTTAATTTTGTTTTTGATTTATTTGGGGGGAATATTAGTAGTGTTTGCATATTCAGCAGCATTGGCTGCTGAGCCTTATCCTGAGGGTTGAGGGAGTTGGCCTGTATTGGGGGTAATAGTGGCGTATGTACTAGGGGTGGGGGTGGCGGCGGTGTTATTTTGAGGGGGGTGATACGAGGGGGCTTGAGTGTCTGCTGATGAATTTGTTGAGTTTTCGGTTTTTCGGGGGGATGTTGGAGGGGTGGCTTTGATGTACTCGATGGGTGGGGGTGTTTTGGTGATAGGGGCTTGAGTGTTGCTGTTAACGTTGTTTGTGGTGTTGGAGTTAACGCGGGGTTTAAGTCGGGGGGCCCTTCGAGCTGTTTAATAAAGTAGTAGTAGAAGAGCTAAACCGAAGGTGAAGAAGAAGAGGGAAAGATAGGTTTTGATTATACCCTGTTGAATGTTGTTAGTTGTGGTAATTAGAGGGAGGTTAAGGGTAGCAGTTGCTTTTGGGCCCATTTTTTCTAATCATGATTGGTCGACTGTTTGGGAGGCGATGGTTTGTCCTAAAATCAGGTTTAGTTTGGGGATGAGGCGATGAATAACTATTGGGAAGAAACCTAGTATGTTAGAAAAATGGTGGGGAGAAAGGTTTGGTGTTGGTTTATATTGCTTATTGGTTAGTGAGGCGAGTTCTAGTGCGGTGAGAAGGCCGACAATAGTCACTATTAGGGCGGCAACTTTGAGAAGGCACGGTATGGATATAACTGGTGTTTTCAGGGGAGTGATATTAGAGGTAATTAGGAGGCCGGCGATAATACTTCCTCAGGCTAGGCGTTTGATGGGGTTAATAACTGTTGAATTGTTTTCGTTAATTGGGGAAAGAGGGTTGAAGCGGGGGTGGCCTATTGAGACGAAGAAAATTACCCGAAGACTGTAGATAGCGGTGAAGGAAGTGGCTAGGAGGGTGAGGAATAGGGCCCAGGCGTTAAGGTAAGATGTGTTTAAGGGCTCAATAATAGCATCTTTTGAAAAGAAACCTGCTAAGAAGGGGGTTCCTGTGAGAGCTAGGCTTCCGATGGTTAGGCAGGAAGATGTAAAAGGAGTCAGGTGATGTATACCTCCTATTTTCCGGATGTCTTGCTCGTCGTTTAGGCTATGAATAATAGACCCTGAGCAGAGGAAAAGCATAGCTTTAAAGAATGCGTGAGTGCAGATGTGAAGGAAGGCAAGTTGGGGTTGGTTAAGCCCAATTGTTACTATTATTAAACCCAGTTGACTTGAGGTTGAGAAAGCAACGATTTTTTTGATATCATTTTGGGTGAGGGCGCAGGTTGCAGTAAAGAGGGTGGTGAGGGCCCCTAAGCAAAGGCAAATGGTTAAGGTGGTTTGATTGTTTTCTAGCATTGGGCTTATGCGGATGAGGAGGAAGATGCCTGCTACGACCATGGTGCTTGAGTGCAGTAGGGCAGAGACCGGTGTAGGACCTTCTATGGCAGAAGGAAGCCAGGGGTGGAGGCCAAATTGGGCGGACTTACCAGTGGCAGCAATGATGAGGCCAATGAGGGGGTAAGTTAGATCAAAGTCTTTGGATAAGGTAAATATTTGTTGTATTTCTCAGGAGTTAAGGGAGGTTGCAATTCAGGCTATAGCAAAAATTAGGCCGATGTCCCCTACTCGGTTATAGATTACGGCCTGGAGGGCAGCGGTGTTTGCGTCTGCACGGCCGTATCATCAGCCGATGAGGAGAAAAGATATAATTCCGACACCTTCTCAGCCGATGAATAGTTGAAATATATTGTTTGCGGTAACAAGAATGATCATGGCAATAAGGAAGATTAGGAGGTATTTAAAAAACCGATTTATGTTCGGGTCGGCATGTATGTATCAGGAGGCAAATTCTAGGATTGACCAGGTGACATAGAGGGCGACAGGGGTGAAGATAATTGAGTAGATATCAAATTTAAGACTAATATTAATATCAAATGTGTGGGTGTTTATTCAAGTTCAGCTGGTAATAATTGTTTCTGTGCCTTCGTTAAGGAAGAGGCAGAGAGGGAGGATGCTAGTAAAGAAGGCTCATTTTACTGCTGTTTTAACCTGGGTTAGTGCTCAGTTGGGAGGGAGGGGGGTGGGGGAAAAGGAAGAAAGGATGGGGAATGTAAGTAATAAAAAAATAAGAATTAGACTAGTGGTTATTATGGTGGAGGTGAGGTGCATAGCTGCTACTTGGATTTGCACCACAGAGTTTTTGGTTCCTAAGACCAACGGATGAGCTGTTATCCTTTAGAAGCGGGGCGAGTGAGCTTAGGAGTCTAACCTAAGAGGCAAAAATTAGCAGTCTTTGTTGTTGTCAACCTCTCTCGGTGAATAAGGGGGTTTTAACCTCTGTCTTTAGAATCACAATCTAATGTTTTTGTTAAACTATATCTACAGGCGGTCCACCCTCAAATTAATTCGGGCTTGGTGATTAGAAGAATTAGAGGTAGGAGATGAAGGGCTAGGAGAAGATGTTCTCGGGAATGTGTTGGGTCGAGGGATATAATATGTGCTGGTAGGGGCCCCCGTTGTGTTATAAGAAATATATATAGGGAGTAGCCTGCAGTGATTAGGGTCCCAGCCCCCGTGAGTGCAATTGTTCATCAGGATCAGTGGAGCAGGGAGGTAATGATTATGAGTTCTCCTATCAGATTTGGAAGAGGAGGGAGGGCAAGGTTTGCAAGGCTGGCGATGAATCATCATGCGGTTATTAGAGGTAAAGCCATTTGGAGTCCTCGGGCTAATACTATGGTTCGGCTGTGGGTTCGTTCGTAGTTTGTGTTAGCTAGGCAAAAGAGGGCGGAGGAAGTTAAACCGTGCGCGATTATTAGAATGAGGGCGCCTGTGAAACCTCAGGGGGTTTGGATTAGAATGCCTGCTGCTACGAGCCCCATATGACTTACTGAGGAATAAGCAATTAGGGATTTTAAGTCTGTTTGGCGGAGGCAGATTGAGCCAGTTATAATTACCCCTCAGAGGGCGAAGATAATGAAGGGGTAGCTGAGTTCTTTGGTGAGTGGTTCTAGTATAATTATTATACGTATTATTCCATAGCCTCCTAGTTTTAGTAAGACTGCGGCTAGTACTATGGAACCCGCGATTGGGGCTTCAACGTGTGCCTTGGGAAGTCAGAGGTGGGCGCCATAGAGGGGTATTTTTACTAGAAAGGCGAGCAAGCAACCGGCTCACCATAGTTTATCGGCGAGAGAAGAGAGTTGTAGGGAGGGGGCATATTGTAGTGTTAGAAGGGATAGGGTGCCAGTGCTGTTTTGGAGCAGTAGGAGAGCGACAAGCAGAGGGAGTGAGCCTGCTAGTGTATAGAATAAAAAATAAGTGCCCGCATTTAGTCGTTCTGTTTGATTTCCTCAACGAGTAATGATTACAAGGGTTGGAATAAGGGTAGCTTCAAACATAATATAAAATATAATTATTTCGGTTGCGCCGAAGGCTATAATGAGGAAGATTTGTAAGGATGTAAGGAGGGTAATGTAGGTTCGTTGGCGGGAGGAAGGTTCGGACGCTGTGTGGTTTTGGCTTGCAAGAATTATCAGAGGGAGAAGCCAACAGGTTAGTGCAAGAAGGGGGGTGGAGAGGGGGTCTGTTGCTATGTAAGGGCTGAGAAAAGATCAGCCTGATTCAGCGGATGATTTTAGTCAGGTTAGGCTGGTTAAGGAGATGATTAGACTGTAGGAAAGGGCGGTGGATCAGAGGTGTTTGGCCGGGACGGCTCAAATAGTGGGGACAAGCATAATAGTAGGGAGTAGAATTTTTAGCATTGTAGAAGATTTAGGTTTTGGAGTCGGTCTGTTCCGTGAGTGCGGGCAGTGGCAACAAGTAGTGCGAGGCCGGCGCTTGCTTCACAGGCTGAGAAAGCCAGGAGAAGTATGGGGGAGGCTGAGAAGTTGACGGAGTTAAGTTGAAGGGTTCACATGGAGAGAGCAATAAAGAGTGAGAGTATTATACCCTCTAAACATAAAAGAGCGGAAAGAAGATGGGTTCGGTGGAATGCCAGGCCTGCTAGGCCTAGAAGAAAGGTAGAGGAAAAGGCGAAATGTGTGGGGGTCATTAGACGGTTATGGACTTTAACCACAAGCTCTTGAGCCGAAATCAAGGGTTTTTCTTAAACTAACAGTCTATTCAGCCCATTCTAGACCGCCTTGAGTTCATTCATAAATTAGGCCGAGGGTTAATAATATAAGAACAGCGAAGGCTCAGGTGAATGTTGTGAGAGGGGAAGAAAGTTGATCCCCTCAAGGAAGGGGAAGGAGCAGTGCAATTTCCAAATCGAATAGGAGGAAAAGGATTGCAACAAGGAAGAAGCGGAGAGAGAAGGGCAGGCGAGCGGAACCTAGGGGATCAAAGCCACATTCGTAGGGGGAAAGTTTTTCATGGTCAGGTGTTATTTGGGGGAGTCAAAAAGAAACAATAGCGAGGATAGTGGAGAGGGCGATAGAAATAATGAGTATTGTTGTGATTAAATTCATTATCTTTCCTTGGGGTTTAACCAAGACTAGGTGATTGGAAGTCACAGGTACTAGCTTTAATACTAGAAAGATATGAGCCTCATCAGTAAATTGAGATATAAAGGAATAGTCAGACAACGTCTACAAAGTGTCAGTATCAGGCGGCTGCTTCAAAACCAAAGTGGTGTTCGGAGGTGAAATGATATAGGACTTGTCGTAGAAGGCAGATGGCTAGGAAGGTGGAGCCAATGATTACGTGGAGTCCGTGGAAGCCGGTTGCTACGAAGAAGGTGGCACCATAAACTCCGTCTGCAATAGTGAAGGGGGCTTCGTAGTATTCTATTGCTTGAAGGAAGGTAAAGTAGAAGCCTAGAAGGATAGTTAAAGTGAGGGATTGGATTGCTTCTTTTCGATGCCCTTCTATGATGCTGTGGTGTGCCCAGGTGACTGTGACTCCTGAGGCTAGTAGGACGGCTGTATTGAGCAGGGGGACTTCGAAGGGGTCTAGAGGGGTAATTCCTGTAGGGGGTCAGCAGCCTCCTAGTTCCGGAGTTGGGGCGAGGCTGGAGTGATAAAAGGCTCAGAAGAAACCTAGAAAGAAGAACACTTCTGAGGTAATAAAGAGGATCATTCCGTATCGGAGGCCTTTTTGGACAGGAGGGGTGTGGTGCCCTTGGAATGTTCCTTCTCGGACAATATCCCGTCATCATTGATATATAGTTAGAAGAAGAAGGATAAGACCTAGTGTTAATAAGGTTATATTATGGAAATGCATTCAGATTGCTAAACCGGAGGTTAGTAGAAGGGCGCCTACTGCGCCTGTTAGGGGTCATGGGCTGGGGTCAACTATGTGATATGCGTGTACTTGATGGGCCATTAAACGTTTTCTTGTAGGTAGAGGCTTAAGAGAAGGACAAAGACATAGGCTTGAATTATGGCCACTGCAACTTCTAGAAGGGTCAGGAGGAATAGTAGTACTGCGGTCAGAATGGCTACTGTGGGTATTAGGGGGAGGAGGACGAAGGCGGCGGTGGCAATGAGTTGAATTAAAAGGTGACCGGCTGTAAGGTTTGCGGTTAATCGCACGCCAAGTGCGAGGGGGCGAATAAATAGGCTAATTGTCTCGATGATAATTAGGACAGGGATTAAGAGGGTAGGGGTACCTTCTGGTAACAGGTGGCCTAGGGCATGGGTAGGCTGGTTTCGTATACCAATAATGACTGTTGCAAGTCAGAGGGGGACGGCGAAGGCCATGTTGAGGGAGAGTTGTGTTGTGGGGGTAAAGGTGTAGGGTAGGAGACCAAGTATGTTTAAGGTAATGAGGAAAAGTATGAGGGAGGCGAGAAGGGCTGCTCATTTATGGCCCCCTAAACTTAGAGGTTGAAAAATTTGTTGGGTAAAGCGGTTAATAAACCATCCTTGGAGTGTAATGAGGCGGTTGTTTAGTCAACGGGGGGTAGGTTTGGGGTAAAGGATTCAGGGTAAACTGAGGGCAAGGGCAATGAGGGGGACTCCCAGGTATGTGGGGCTCATAAATTGGTCAAAAAAGCTTAGTGTCATGGTCAACTTCAGGGCTCTGTTTTGGGTTTCTCTGTGCTTTGGAGTGTTGGGTCGTTTGGGAAGGTGTGTGCTAGAACTTTTGGGGGAATGACTGTTAGGAAAACTAATCAGGAGAAGACTAGAATAGCAAATCAAGGGGCGGGGTTAAGTTGTGGCATTTCGCTAGGGGTGGGCGGGGGTCACCAGTCTTTAGCTTAAAAGGCTAACGCTATTCCCTATTTAGCTTCTTAGCGAAGTGTCTTCAAGTATTAAGGAGGATCAGTTTTCAAAGTGTTCTAGTGGTACTGCTTCTACCACAATAGGCATAAAGCTGTGGTTTGCGCCGCAAATTTCAGAGCATTGGCCATAAAAGATCCCGGGGTGGGAGGCAATAAATGCTGTTTGGTTTAAGCGCCCTGGGACGGCGTCTATTTTTACCCCCAGGCTTGGGACGGCTCAGGAGTGAAGTACATCTTCGGCAGAAATTAGGACCCGGATGGGGGATTCAACTGGTACTACTATTCGATGGTCTGCTTCTAGAAGGCGGAATTGGCCTGGGGCTAAGTCTTGTGTGGGAACTATGTATGAGTCAAAGGCGAGGTCTTCATAGTCAGTATACTCGTAACTTCAGTATCATTGGTGGCCTATTGCTTTAATTGTAAGATGAGGGTCGTTAATTTCATCTATAAGATAAAGAATACGTAGGGAGGGGAGGGCAATGAGAATCAGAATAATAGCTGGGAGCAGGGTTCAAATGATTTCGATTTCTTGGGAGTCTAGGATAAATTTATTAGTTAACTTGGTTGTTACTATAGCCACAATAATATAAAGCACGAATGTGCTAATTAGAAAAACAATTATTAAGGCATGGTCGTGGAAGTGAAGAAGTTCTTCTATTACAGGTGAAGCTGCATCTTGAAAACCTAGTTGGGAGGGATGTGCCATTGTTGTAAGACACGCGGGGCTTAAACCCGCAATTTTGCCTTGACAAGGCAATGTAATGGTCAACTTTACTAGTGTCTTATGAAGAAAGTGACAGAGTGGTTATGTGGCTGGCTTGAAACCAGTTTATGGGGGTTCAATTCCTCCCTTTCTCGTTACTAGGGGTTTGATGGGGCGGAAGCAGATTTTTCGTAGTTTGATCAAGTTTGAACTTGAACGAAGGCAGGTTCTTCGAAGGTGTGGTAAGGAGGAGGGCAACCGTGAAGTCATTCTACGTTTGTTGCCGTGAGTTCCACTGACGAAACTTCTCGTTTAGCGGCGAATGCTTCTCAAATAATGAATAAAAATATAATTACTGCGATTAGGGAAACTATTGAGCCAATGGAGGAAACTGTGTTTCAAAGGGTGTAGGCGTCGGGATAGTCGGAGTATCGGCGAGGTATTCCTGCCAGCCCCAGGAAATGTTGTGGGAAGAAAGTTATATTAACACCAGCAAACATCACCCCGAAGTGGATTTTGGTTCAGGTGTTGTGGAGCGTGTATCCTGAGAATAAGGGGAATCAGTGGACGAAGCCGGCAACGATGGCAAATACAGCCCCTATCGAGAGAACATAGTGGAAGTGGGCAACGACGTAATATGTGTCGTGAAGCATAATATCTAGAGAAGAGTTGGCCAGGACAATTCCGGTTAGTCCCCCAACAGTAAATAGGAAAATGAAGCCGAGTGCTCATAAGAGTGGAGTTTCTCATTTAATTGAGCCGCCGTGCAGAGTGGCCAGCCAGCTGAAAACTTTTACCCCGGTTGGGATAGCAATAATTATTGTGGCGGAAGTAAAGTAAGCTCGTGTGTCTACGTCCATTCCTACAGTAAACATGTGGTGAGCTCAGACAATAAACCCTAGGAGGCCAATGGCCATTATGGCCCAGACCATGCCCATATATCCGAAGGGTTCTTTTTTACCCGCGTAGTACGCAACAATGTGGGAGATTATACCGAAGCCAGGGAGGATAAGGATATAGACTTCAGGATGACCAAAGAATCAGAATAAATGTTGGTAAAGGATGGGGTCCCCTCCTCCAGCAGGGTCAAAGAAGGTTGTATTAAGGTTTCGGTCTGTGAGAAGTATTGTGATGCCGGCAGCAAGCACGGGTAGGGATAATAAAAGCAATACTGCGGTAATTAGGACAGATCACACAAACAGAGGTGTCTGGTATTGAGAGATGGCAGGGGGTTTTATGTTAATAATTGTTGTAATAAAATTAATTGCGCCAAGAATAGACGACACCCCGGCCAAATGGAGGGAGAAGATGGTTAAATCGACAGAAGGTCCCGCGTGGGCGAGATTGCCTGAGAGCGGAGGATAAACAGTTCATCCTGTGCCAGCCCCTGCTTCGACTCCGGAAGAGGCAAGGAGGAGAAGGAATGAAGGGGGGAGGAGTCAGAAGCTTATATTGTTTATTCGAGGGAAAGCTATGTCGGGTGCACCAATTATAAGAGGCACTAGTCAGTTCCCAAAGCCTCCAATCATAATTGGTATTACTATAAAGAAAATTATTACAAAAGCATGTGCCGTAACAATTACATTATAAATCTGGTCATCTCCGAGGAGCGCGCCGGGCTGACTTAGTTCTGCCCGAATTAGGAGGCTAAGTGCAGTTCCTACTATTCCGGCCCAAGCACCAAATACTAGATAGAGGGTACCGATGTCTTTGTGATTAGTTGAGAAGAATCAACGAGTGATTGCCACAGGTAAGATGGCTGAGTGTTAAGCGGTGGATTGTAGCCCCACGAACAGAGGTTCAAATCCTCTTCTTATCAAGCCTCGAGGTGTTATACATATCAGATTGCAAATCCGAAGCAGCAGGTTAGAACCCTGCCGGGGCTTTCCCCCGCCCTTTTGGAGGCGGGCGGGGGAAAGGTTAGACAGATGCTTGTTGGTTTAAGCGCTTAGCTGTTAACTAAGAGTTTGTAGGATCGAGGCCTTCCTGTCTAGCAAGGCTTTAGCTTAATTAAAGTGTCTGTTTTGCATACAGAAGATGTGGGTTAGTATCCTGCAAGTTTTAGCAGGGGCTGGGAGATTTTCACTCCCGCTTAGGGCTTTGAAGGCCCTTGGTCTGGGTGTTATCCTAAGCCCCTTAGGAGGTTAATAAGGCGGAGATGGCAGGGGTGAGAGGTAGGAGGCAAATTGTTATTGCAGTTGAAGTGGCGAGGGGGTAGGTTAGTTGAGTGGAAGGTAAGCGTCAGGGGGTTGAACCTGTGAGATTGTTAGGGGAAATAGTGAGGGTTATTGCGTAAGAGAGGCGTAGGTAAAAATACAGGCTAAGTAGGGCTGAAAGGGCAGCTAGGGTTGCGGTTGGAGCAAGCCCTTGTTTGGTTAGTTCTTGAAGGATTAGTCATTTTGGCATGAAGCCTGTAAGAGGGGGGAGGCCTCCTAGGGAGAGTAGAATGAGGGGTATGAGAGCTGTCAGGGCGGGGGCTTTTGCTCAGGATGTGGCAAGGGTGTTGATATTTGTAGATTCGTTGAGTTTAAATACAAGAAATGTTGAGAATGTTATAATGAAATAGGTTAGGAGGGTAAGGAGGGTGATGGAGGGGGAGAATTGTAGGATAAGAATTATTCAGCCTAAATGGGCGATTGATGAATATGCAAGAATCTTGCGGAGTTGTGTTTGGTTTAATCCGCCTCAGCCCCCAATAAGTGTGGATGTAAGACCTAAGATGATAAGGAGTGTTGAGCTTGAAGGTTGAAGTTGAAGAATCAGGGCGAAGGGGGCAAGCTTTTGTCAGGTTGAAAGAATTAAGCCTGTGGTGAGGTCTAGGCCTTGCAGGACTTCGGGGAGTCAAGCATGAAGAGGGGCTAGACCAATTTTGAGAGCAAGTGCAAGAGTAATTATGGTACTTGGGAGGGGGTGCGTAATTTGTTGAATTTCTCACTGGCCTGTTAGTCAGGCGTTAGTTACACTTGCAAATAGAAGGGTAGCTGCAGCAGTGGCTTGAGTCAAAAAATATTTGGTTGTAGCTTCGACTGCGCGTGGGTGGTGATGTTGGGTTATTAGGGGAATAATGGCTAGTGTATTTATTTCAAGGCCTATTCAGGCGAGAAGTCAGTGGGAACTAGCAAATGTGATTGTTGTGCCAAGGCCTAAGCCAAAGAGAAGAATGGCTAAGATGTAGGGGTTCATTAGTGAAGGAAGGAGTTTAACCAACATGTTTGGGGTATGGGCCCAAAAGCTTATTTAGCTGACTTTACTAGGAAGTGGTGTAGAGGAAGCACTAAGAGTTTTGATCTCTTCAGGTAGGGTTCAAGTCCCTTCTTTCTAAGGAGTTGGAGGGATTTTAACCCTCATGATTCACTCTATCAAAGTGGTCCTTTATTTTAGGTACAGCTCCGGACTATAGTTGAGGGGGTAGGCCTGTCAGGGCAATTGGGAGGGAGAGGTGTCAAATTACCAGGGCAAGGGTTAGTGGTAGGAAGTTTTTTCAAATTAGGTGCATGAGTTGATCATAACGAAATCGTGGGTAGGAAGCACGAACTCATAGGAAGAGGACGGATAGGAGAGCTGCTTTGATTATAAGATTTGTTGTTGTAATTTCAGGGGTGGTGTGAGAGATAGAGGCGCCTAGGAATAGAGTTGCAGAGAGAGTATTTATTAGGAGAATGTTGGCGTATTCAGCGAGGAAAAAAAGGGCGAAAGGTCCTCCTGCGTATTCTACGTTAAAGCCGGAGACGAGTTCGGACTCACCCTCTGTGAGGTCAAAGGGGGCTCGGTTTGTTTCTGCAAGTGTGGAAATGTACCATATAGCGGCTAAGGGCCAGGCGGGGAGGATTAATCAGACACTTTCTTGGGCGATGCTGAATGTTTGCAGGGTGAAGCCTCCAGTAAAAATAATAGCATTAAGAAGGATTAGCCCTAGGCTAACTTCATAGGAGATAGTCTGTGCTACGGCTCGAAGGGCCCCGATTAAGGCGTATTTTGAATTGGAGGCTCATCCTGAGCCTAGAATAGAATAAACTGCTAGACTGGAGAGGGCAAGGATAAAAAGGATGCCAAGGTTGAGATCTGCTATTGGGAAGGGGAGGGGCATTGGAGTTCAAAGGGTGAGGGCCAGGGTGAGGGCTAGTATGGGGGTAAAGAGAAAGAGGATGGGCGAGGAGGTGGAGGGTCGAACGGGTTCTTTTATAAAGAGCTTAAGTCCGTCTGCAACTGGTTGGAGGAGGCCGTAGGGGCCTACAATGTTTGGACCCTTTCGTAATTGTATGTAGCCGAGGACTTTTCGTTCGACAAGTGTGAGGAGTGCAACGGCTAGAAGGACAAACACGATAAGAATTAAGGGGTTGAGGATGGATGAAACTAGTGTTGAGAGCATAGTTAAAGGGAGGACTTGAACCTCCGTGGAAAGGGCTTAGGTCTTTTGCAATGTCCGGGCTCTGCCACTTTAACAAGCCATTTTCTATGGCTAGGGGGTACGCCCTTTTATCTATTTTAGTTGACTTCAATAGATGAGGGGGAGGCATATTGAGAACAGGGGCCCCTTCTTTTCGGTCCTTTCGTACTAGAAAAGATCGTGACATAGATAGAAACTGACCTGGATTACTCCGGTCTGAACTCAGATCACGTAGGACTTTAATCGTTGAACAAACGAACCCTTAATAGCGGCTGCACCATTAGGATGTCCTGATCCAACATCGAGGTCGTAAACCCTCTTGTCGATATGGGCTCTAGAAGAGGATTGCGCTGTTATCCCTAGGGTAACTCGGTCCGTTGATCGGCCATGTGCCGGATCTTGTTGGTCAGAAGTTCTGTTACTTGGAGTCGTGACTCTGGGTTGTGGGGGTAGTGTGCTCCCGGTCCACATGGGGGTTTGTTGTTTCCCCGCGGTCGCCCCAACCAAAGACATTAGGACAGGGGCCAATGAGTTTTGTCCTTTATTTGAGGGGTGTTTAACATGGTCTGTTCTGGTGTCTAAAGCTCCATAGGGTCTTCTCGTCTTATGTTAATATCCCCGCTTCTGCACGGGGAGATCAATTTCATTGACTGGAAAAAGGAGACAGTTAAGCCCTCGTTATGCCATTCATACAGGTCTTCATTTAAAAGACAAGTGATTGCGCTACCTTTGCACGGTCAAAATACCGCGGCCGTTAAACTTATAGTCACAGGGCAGGCGGGACCTCTTATATTTAGGGGTTCAAGAGGCGATGTTTTTGGTAAACAGGCGAGGCTTGTGTTTGCCGAGTTCCTTCTTTTTCTTTTAGTCTTTCCTGGTTTGCACACCAGTGTGGGGTTAACGGTGAGGAACTAGGGGTTTTTCTAGTTGTTTATTTTTTGCCTAGGGCCCTCTTTGTTTTGGGGCCGTTAATGGTCGGTGAAGGGTTCGTTCCGAGTTACACTTGTGCGGGGAGAGGTGGGACCTCTTATTACTCATGTTAGCATAAACGCTTCCATAGTTTTATGGAACGGCCTGGTAGGTTTAAGGGGGGTGAAATTGTATTGTCTTTATTAGAAGGCTGGTAAGGTGATGCTCGAGCTTTAACGCTTTCTGGGTAGGTGGCTGCTTTTAGGCCCACTAGGACATTTAACCTTTTAGTTCGTTGTGATTTTTACCCTCCTTGGAAAGTTGTATCTTGTTTCAAAGGGGCTGTACCCCCTTTGACTAACTCCTTTAACTTCTTTGCTCGGTGTGAAGGCCTTAGGCCAATGGGAATGGAGAATTTAAAGGGCTGAACTTTTATTCAGTTTTCAGGCAACCAGCTATAACTAGGCTCGGTAGGTCTGTCACCTCTACTCGAAGTTCTTCCCACTCTTTTGCCACAGAGACGGGGGGGGGTCCTATAAATTAGACTGCCTTGGAGTAGCTCGCTTAGTTTCGGGGTATCAAACTATAATGCTTTTCGCTTGAGGTTTTCTGGCTAAATCATGATGCAAAAGGTACGAGGAGTAATCTCTGCTTTTTAGTGCTTTACTGGGTTGTTTCATTTCTCTTTCAGCGTTCCCTTGCGGTACTTTCTCTGTTGCTCCTAGGTCCTTTTTCGTCGCCCGTACTTAGGTGGAAAAATGGTTTGTTGTTGAAAGAGTGGTATATTTGGGGATATAAATAGGGTTAATTTGGGGTTGATGGAGGGGCTAGCTGTTGGGCGTCAGGGTGGCTCGATTTGCACGGGCGACTTCTCAGTGTAAGGGAGATGCTTTTCTGGCTTAGCTACACTCTGATTTTTCCAAGTACACCTTCCGGTACACTTACCATGTTACGACTTGCCTCCCCTTTACCGGTAAAATATATTATTTATAGGATGTTGTTGGCTTGGGGAGAGTGACGGGCGGTGTGTGCGCGCTTCAGGGCCAATTTCAGCGGAACGCTCTATTTTCTGCTTACTGCTAAATCCTCCTTCTAATGTGTATTTCATTACATTGTTCGTATTCCCTGTGGCAGGGAATGTAGCTCATTTCTTCCCCCCTCATATGCTACACCTCGACCTGGCGTTTTGAGTTGTACTAGTTTTGCTTACTGTGGTTCCTTCATAGGGTAAGCTGACGACGGCGGTATATAGACGGGAAGAACAAGAGGGGGTGAGGTTTAACGGGGGTTATCGGTTCTAGAACAGGCTCCTCTAGGTGGATATAAAGCACCGCCAAGTCCTTTGGGTTTTAAGCTAGTGCTCGTAGTACCCGGGCGGATAGTGGGTGTAGGGGGCTATCAAGGTTTAGGGCTGGGCATAGTGGGGTATCTAATCCCAGTTTGTTTCGCAGCTTTCGTGGGGTCGGGGATATAAAGCCACTTTCGTAGTGGGGCTTCTTGCTCTCGGGTACGTATAACAGTTCTGAGGGCGTTCGGCTTTAGTTTAAAAACTTCCTAACCACCCTTTACGCCGATGTCTGTCAACTTGAGCCTCTCGTATAACCGCGGTGGCTGGCACGAGTTTTACCGGCCCTCTTGGCTTTAACTAAGTCAAGCTTTCACTTATGGCTTAATGTCTATCACTGCTGAGTTCCCTTGAGGGTGTGGCTAAGCAAGGTGTCATGGGCTGCGGAAAGTGTGCCTGATACCAGCTCCTTGTTTTCGGGCAGAAAACTGTGGGCATTCTCACAGGGGGGCGGAGACTTGCATGTGTAAGTTTAGCCAAAGTTGACAGTAAAGTCAGGACCAAGCCTTTGTGCTCACGGGACCTTTCTAGGGACCGTCTTAACATCTTCAGTGTTATGCTTTAGTTAAGCTACGCTAGC